GTCCTTGCTCCGGATGTTCTTCCCCTGGTGTGAAACTAGTTGGTTTCGTAGTTTTAGAATTCTGCTGATCCCAAGTACTCCATCTCTATCATTGCATATGAAAATATAGAAAGAAAAGAGGAAGAGGCATAACCAGAAGAATTGTGTAAAATAAGTGAATTGATCCAGTTGAGGCATTATAGATTGAGAAAATAGAATTCCCTCCAGACAGAAAGAGAGTCCTTACTGTAGGAGTCGTGAAGAAGTATAGAGAGTTTTTGTTGGTTGTTTTCCAACGGAAAGCATGGGAAAAAAGAAAGATGCACGCGGTTTTTTTTTGCAAAATCCTTATTCTATAATATACGTAATTTGTTACATATTTCGTTGGGGAGTCGAACCTGGATTTTCGTTAAGCAAGCGCCGAATGACCATTGGAAAGGGGACAGAATGGGTAGGTGGGGTCAGACCTTACTCCCGATAAAGACTATCAAGACGTTCACTCATCTTTTCTATGATGTCGTCTTCTATAGTCTCACGGACTTTTTCCTGGTAATTCTCGGGAGTTAAGGTTCGCAGTCGTCGAAAAAGTTTCCAGGTTTAAACGATAAAAATCGTTCCAGGTATTACATAAGTAGTAGCAAGTGAAAGCAGATACTGAAGTACGACATCTTGATTCATGATAAATTCGCTTGATACATCCTCCTCTACCCCCTTTCCCAGTCCGCAACCTGCATTGTTAAAAGCGCGGCTACATTTTGCCCCGAATTAACGCCAGATTGGCCTCGCTGCTGGTCGAGGTTTTCTATTACTTCCAAAATGCGGGCCTGCTTTTGGGGCGAAGCGTTCGCCAGGTCGAGCTCCTGCTCTGTTCGGTTAACGAAGGATGCGGGGGCCCCTCTATTTCTCTTTCCAAAAGAGGAAAGAAACCTAAGACAAGAGGGTTGGGTCAGCAGATTGGGTCGACGAAACCTCTTTCGACAAAAGATCGGAAGGTGGCGATCCTGATCCTGAACTAAGTGACTAACCTAAGGGTCTCCTTCTTTTTTCGCGCCAGCTCCAGTCGTCCCTTTCTATAAAAGAAAGAAGGAATTGACAAAGCCAACCGGGAGGTGAAAGCACTCCGCCTATGGTGATAGCGCGCCTTGTAAGAGAACTGGGTAGTTTTTCCTTTCCCTCGCAGTCAATGCGTTTGGCTTTCTATTCTATTGAATTGAACGAGAAAAGGCCCGGTAAATAAGTAGGATAGATAGTTACCCGACTCTGGCCTTGAAACAATGACCCGGCAGAAGTACTCCAAGGTGGCAGACGTCCTACGCGCCTAATGTAAAGTTAAAGTGTTTGTGGTTTAATAGAACCAGGGTTTGGGAAAGCTAGTGCCTTAAGCAAGTACAGAGCTAGATTCAAGGTATATTATATAAAGAAGTAACTAGCCACGCCTGCCATACCATTGATTTAATTAGAAAATGACCACAAAGAGAAGTCTTATAGAGACCTCCCAACTAGAAGATGTGTGCCATTAATGCAGTGAAAAGGAAGGAGTGTAATACTTGGAACGAGCCAAGAAGAAGGGCAAGCGAATACAATATCTGCTTCCCTAACAGCGGATTCTATCCTATGAAATTCTCTTCTGGTTCGTCTTGTCTTCTACGCGTATATGAAATAAGCTGCAAGAATAGGTTCTTGTCCCTTTGAATCGTGTTATATTCTGACGTCGAATACGACTGACTTAATTTAGAAGCTCATCCAACTCATAAGAGAATGTTATTCTGCCGTTCGTGCCCCAGACCTTCTTAGTCAAAGGTCACTTAATTCTCCTTACAGTAGAGCGTCTTCAAACCTCTCCTCCCCCGTTGGTCGAGTTACTTCGTTCCTTTCAGTCGAGTGTCTAAAGACCCTCTCACTTCTTCTACTACAACAAGATCGGTAAGAGGAGCCGCCCTCCCCCTTACCCCGCTTTATTCCACCCTCTGACCAACTTTATTTTGTTTGGTCCTTCCATAGTAGAACCTGCCATAGTGAAGCGCCCTTTGACAAGCGGCTGCGAGCGCCTACATCACAAAGTCCTAACTACATACCAACAATATGGCCATACGTATCCAGAATGTAAACAAAGTAGCTACTGTCAGTGCCATTACTAATGAGATTCAAATAGATTTGGTTTAGCCCGAGAATTTGCTCTTTGATATCCTCCGTTTCCATAATAAAGGAATGCTCAACCACATCTTTGAAACGGAGTCCTTCTGGTAATGTCAGAGTTCCATTTGTCTCTTTATACTGCTTCCAAAGCATTTCTAGTTTTGATTCGGTCTTTTGTTTCAGTTTTTGGAGAGCCAAGTCATGTATACCCTCCGCAATAGTACTTCGTTCGAAAAGTTGGCCTGTTTTAAAAGCACCAAAAATAGCTATCGAAAGAAAGAGTCCGACTGCCAGTGTAGTGATGTGTTCAGAAAAAAATCGATCCATGTGAAATTATGTAATTCTGCTTCTTGGGAGAAAGAATGTCACTCCATAAGACGTTGATGCTTTATGTTAGAAGGTGCAAAATCGATAGGTGCTGGAGCTGCTCCCGCTGAAGCAATTGTAGCACCTCCTCTTCCCCAATCACCAGCCGGGTGAATTCTTCGGGGGACCAGTTGGATGGCAAGTCCGCTCCTATTTCCTCTATCTTCCCTTGAAAGAAATTTAAAATCTTAGTAAAGTGGTCTTGTGGAGAAAAAGACGCCAGCTCATTTCGGACCCCAGTGGATGCCTCAGAAGCGGAACTATTGGAGACCTCGGGGCCCCCTATAGAACAACTTCTTTCAGATGGAGAAGATTCCGAAATAAATGGAAATCTCAATCCAATCGCTGGGTGAATAGCGAGTCGGAGGAGTTTGATCCAACTCCGACCCATATTGATAAAATGCAAGTTTGCCTTTCATGGAATGGATATATTAGAATAACAAACTCTTAAAGCACACCGCTTGCGTATTCCGCCTAAGCAGCCCGGTGTACTAATGAGGAGCAAAACAAGAGCTACTAAAAGCATTTAGAGGCGGTAGGGGTTTTCCCTACAAATTCAAGGGAATGGGCAAACTTTTTCATTCAGCACGGTGTAGCCTATAGCCCATAGTTGGAGCGAAGCGCTGTTCACGTCACAGCCACTGGCTGTGACTATACTACGAAATTGTCATTTATTTATCTGAAAATCTGCCGTAAGTGCTGTTGGGTACTTCTCCTCCCTCTGATGCAACAGAATAAAGTAGCATTGTTGGCGCCCTTCAGTACCTCACTCTCACCAGACCTTACATCTGCTATGCTGTCAATCAAGTTTGTAAGTTCATGCACGCTCTCACCACCGTACATCTCCGGGCTTTAAAACGCATCTTACGGTGGTTCTCTTTGCCTTGGCCTAACCATCACTCCGGGACTGTTAACCACCTTCTTTGCATTCTTCGATGCCGACTGGGCTGGGTTCTCGCGGGGTCCGATCAGATCAATCTGCGACCGGTTTACGGAACAAGGAGTGTTGCAAGGGCCAGGAGATTGATAGTGGAACCTGGCCGAAGTCAGTGTTGTGTTCAACTCCGCGGGTTGGCTGGTTGGAAGGATTGCTTTCTGCCGTCTGTCTTTCCCTTCTCTCTCTTCTCTTAGCAAAGTAGGTTCAAGCCACACTTTTGGCTTGCTACAAGCTGGGCTTAGGGACTTCAGTCAGCCGCTTCCCCTGTAGTCGTCAGCTCGTTCTTGACAGATTCGATCGGGTGTTCATAATCTGGAGTAAAAGGATTCGAACCTTTGCATGCCGATACCAAAAACCGATGCCTTACCACTTGGCTATACTCCATAGGCCTGGTTTGGACGGTAGAACGGGGAGAGGGGGAAGGGGGAAGCAGGGCTCGACGAACGAGCCGAGCCGTGCAAGAACGCGGGGATATAGCAAGGTTGCAAGGTTACCGGGAAAGGACGTTCCCTTTGTAAAGTAGGCCTTTTCTTTTGATAACTAATTAGAGTTGAAATGAAATGGATCACGGAAGAAGACGTTTCCGATGAATGAATGATTCAATCCCCTCCCACTCACACGGGTTCTTCTATTGAAGGGCTTCCCCCTCTTCTATGTGAGGTGGGGCGTACGTAAGAGCGGAACCTAGATAGAACGCGGAGCGCCGGCTCCCGGCCGCCGATACTGTTACCATGCTTACCAGCTCTTACCATTGCCGCCTAGATGAGAGGTAGGTCTCCGGTACGGAGTTCCTAGGCTACCTGCACATTTTCTTCGCGAAGAAAAGGCAGCGAGCGGTTCTTCGCTTAGTAGAGCTACCTGCCGCCGGTGACTTTTTCAAGGCTCCGCAGGAGAAGAAAGAAGATCCGGGTCAAATTTATAATGAAGCGAAGGTCCCCCCTACTCCCTATTCTCTCAACAAGCTTTATAAAGCTCGGCGAGAAAGGATTGGTGTTCAACTATTGACTGTAAACCATAGCAGTTACAGTCACTCAATGGAAATGTTCGCTTTTGGAATGAAGATGGATGAGCAGGCGCTTGAGCCTGGAACTGATGAAATTCGGGGGAAACATGGAACCGGTCACTATACTGTGGGGGGCGAGACATGACCGCGACTTAAGATTCAAGTACCGTTGAAAAGACTAAAGGAGGGAATGACTACCTGGTTGAAAGCACAGGCTAATACGAGCCGACCAGAAGAAGGAAGGCTTAGATTACCAGATCCTGGACACAATCTTCGGAGAGCCCCTTGCCTTTTCTAGCCTCTCCTTCTTGCTTGCTTACCTAGCTCTTGCCTTAGTGACTCTTCCTCTTTTCTTTTTTTCTAGCTTTTTTTTTCTGAGTGTGGTAGATTTCTCATTTTAAAATGAATTTGATCTGCCCCGATTCGATCAATAATGGAATTCTTGGCTAGAGAAAGGTTCTGTGACATGGACGCCCAGCCCAACTCGGTCCGTCGGGTGGCCCACCTAACAGATGATGAGATTCTCGATCGGTTTGATCGAATTTTGAAAAGTCTTTTTCACTATTCAGAACAGTACAGCTTTCGATCAAGATGTTCTCGCCTCCCCAGTTCGGGCTCTTGCTCGAATCGGAACCTTTATGCGTTAGTAGGCTTTCGACTCAATCTAATATCCCGGGCGCCAATAAAAGAGAAAGTTTTCGCATAGGCTCATCATCTGATGCAGAACCGATGCGAGAGGGATAATAAAGATGGGAGAAGCGGGGATTGAACGCTTTCAAGAACTAGTGGAAATGAACGCCACCCTTGGTAGTTTTCAAACAAATTCCATCTTGGGCCAAGCGTTGCCAGCCGGTAATAGTCGAAGGCAAAAAAAGACTTTTTTTGTTGGAATGAAATAAGGGCGAGAAGGAAGAGAAGAAGGATGAGTAGTTGCCTAGCCGAGGAACTTGAGGCCGACATTCAGAGTGCGGTCCTGAAGTTCAAGACGGCGCCTAAAACTAGTGTCGGTCATAGAGAGGCATTGATTTTTCAATGAAAGAAAGCCCATCTCTTCTTCCCTCCCGCCTCAACAGCAGAGCTAGATGCAGATACAGATCTAGATGCGAGATGATCCCGAACCTATTTCATAACCACCATACATCACCAATCACATTCCACATCCCACTTCAAGCTTTTCGATTCCCCGGGTAGCCTCCTCTAGAAAGGCATTCCAGCTTCAGAGGCAGGTGAGCCGGGGTCAGGAAGGACTTTGACTGCTGGGATGGGATCGGATCCAACTCGCAGCACTCCACCCCGAAGGTGAGTCTTCGGGGCAGTAGATATAGGAACTCCTATCTGTAGGGCGGGATTTCAAGACAGAGATTCACTACTCCATCTGGAAAGGGCTTTCCCTCGTGGGGAAAGGAAAGAGAAGAACCCTTATTTATTGTTAGGTAAGGCCAGAAGGGAGTCATAAATCAATAGAAAAAAGACCTTCCCCTGAACAGGTCGAGAGAGATGAACTATAACCCCATTTATTTGACTTCCTTCGAACCGAAACCCCCAACTAGAGATAGAATTCCAGAACCTAAACAACTCAGTTGAGAGCTCCGTGACCGGTTCAAGGGAAGGGTGATTGAGGGGACCCTGACTTTAGATCTCTTCTCTATGGCGGGAAGTTGATTTCGTATCAAGAGTGTGTTTGGGAGGCCTGGAAAGACGGATTGGATCGAGAGGCGATGCCTATACCTCTTCTTTATCGATAGGATTCCCATTCTCCGGCGAAGTAGACAAGGGCGAGGCACCGAACATGTTCTATCCTCAACCTCCATCCGTCATTAGGTTTCTCAATCCGCTTTTCCTATTCACTAGTACACTGCGCGCTACAACTAGGTTGAGATATTTGAAGAAGCCTGCTGAAAAACATAAGCGCGCTAACGCGCAACGGCTGAAAAGCCAGCAACTTGTTAGGAGGCTTGCCCCTTTCAACAACTTAGGTTGATAGGTTTGGAACCCTAACCAAGGTGCTCTAGGGCTGAGCCCCTCTCTAAAGGGGCTTATGCACTCCACTCGTTACCACTAAACGACGAAGCCAGGAGCGGAAGGAGGGACTTGAACCCTCAACCTCAGCCTTGGCAAGGCTATGCTCTACCATTAAGCTATTTCCGCCAGCTACGGTAGTGGCGAAGCACTACTGAGCAATTCACGTATCACTTGATATGGACGACTTCTGTTTTTCCGTCAGACCACACTCTTCGAGCTACGAGCACGAGTAGGGGGCTGCCTTTTCAATCAATCTCCGGCCGCTCAGTGCCGCTATTGGTGCGAGTTGTAAGGAGTCTTGGTCTCGAGTCGAGCTGGGGCGGCATCTGTCTTTTTTTTAAGTGTTGTCATTTCCTAAGACGGCTCCTCTTATTCTACGATAATCCAAGCAGCAGCTCCACGAGTCCGCTCGGAACCAGTCGATTCCTGAGCCATTCGTTCTCCCCTCTCGGTTGGCCTTTGCGCAAGTAAGAGAACCTAGAGTGAATGAACAACAAGAACTGCAGATTTGGACCGGATTGTACACCTTTGTGTCTGGCTATGTATATGGATGTGCATAAAGAAGGGACGGGACATCTCTCTCCCTTTTTTTGGGGGGAAGAGAGAGGGAAGAAGCTGCTGCGGGACCTCACGAAATTCTTACAGGGCAGCACCTATATATAGGCGCGAGTGTTTGGATGCACTTGTTTTGTTCATATTCCTGCGCAGTTAATAGAGAAATTGTCCCCAAGGCAAGCACTTGTGTCTTTCTTGGATATGCTCAGTCCGGGTATAGATGCTATGACGTGAAATCCAAGAGACTCGATGTATCCTTGAATGCTCTCTAACATGGGTCGCCTCCTATTTTCCTTAACCTAATGTTTTATCCCCGGGCGGTGATGGAGATGTATTGCGGCCTTCTCCTGTTCATCAACTCGAACCTCATTCTTCTGCAGTTGATGTTACGGATCAGCCTCACTCTTCAGGCCAGCATCTTCTGTCGATTGTCAGCCTGTTCAGCTGAACCCAGAGGATTCCAGCACAGCATGTTTATTTTCGGCGGCGATCACCGTCGCCAAGAATGGCATAGCCGCAAAGCTTCGTCGTGCCATACACCTTATCAGCAGCTATCCACACAAGCATATGATGTGTGAATAGAGGCCAAGAACTCAAACGAGGGGTTGACCCTTCGTAAACGTCACAACCGATGACCTATAGCCTTGATTATCTAAACTATATGGTAATTGAAAGACTACAGAACAAAGTATGAACGTCCAGGAAGTTGCAAAGGGATTTCCGAACAACCCAGCAATCATAGAGGGCGTCAGGATAAGAGGTAAGGAATCGGTAGTAGCCTTGAGATCAAAAGAGAATCATTTTTTCTTTCCTCTCAAGTACTGCAACGGTTGGGTCTGGTTATAGGTACCATCCATTCAACACCTTGCCAAAACCGTCATGGCCCAATCATGTATAGGCCGTACCAAGGCCTGATACAAGGGTGAGCCAATAGCGAATAACCTTTTCTTCCCTGCTCCCTCGACCTTCATTCCCATCCTGCCAAGCTGAGGAATTCAATTTATCTAACCACACTGTGGCAAATCGATACAAGTAGCTAAACAGCTTGCTATACCATACAAAGGCATCTCCGGCCGAACGATTAGGCAAGACTACGGCGCCCGGTAAACATCCCGTTTACCAAAAAAGACGTCGAGAGTTTCACTTAAGCATTCCCCTCCAGCAGCCAAAGTGATAGCGGCTGTAGCATCCACCGGTAATGTGTGTGTGGAAGAGGGTAAGCTTTCTATGTGGATAGGACGTATCAACCAACACCTTTTGCAGCTTTTAAAGTCAATATCTAAGAAAAATCTTGTGTTGGGTCCTGAGGACCAGGATGGCCGAAGATCAAAACCTAAATGTGCCAGGGGTTGATCATCGAAGCCAGGGCAATAAGGATGAAGGAATTGGAGCGGTAGCTAACAGCCACCTTCATAGTCGATTCATTAGGGTCGTCACCTTCTACCCAATGGAAGTATCCACCGTTTTCTTTGTCTGTTAAGCCAACTATTATAGCTATGGGACTTCCTAAAGAAAACTGCAATCGCAGTTTATCAACCACTGACAAGACCACCGAGATCTTCGACTTAGCTCCCAAAGGGAATCCACCCGGCCCTTCCCCAACCTATACAAAGGGAGCGGAAGATAACAAAAGAGAGACTAAGTCCTAACTAAATCATAACACAAGAACCTTCGTCTACATCATAACACAAGCTACCCATTCCATCATCTATCATATCAGTCGAGTCGATCCGATTCGTTCTTATCTATAGATAAGGCAAGAGAGAACTTATGACTTCGCGGATGGAGAGGGATTCGAACCCCCGGTATTCCTATCAATACTTCGGTTTTCAAGACCGACTCTTTCAACCGCTCAGACATCCATCCCCTTCGCCCGCCCTATCTATCCGCGCGCTGGCAGGTAGGGGCAACTCTATGTGATTCGCTACGCTTCGCTTCTTTCTATATGATAATATGCACCTCGGTTGCTGCGCTCCCTGCGGGTAATAGCAAGAGAGTGAAGAACGAATGATCCTCTAAACAAAAAGAGTGATGGAGTCCGACTCAAGCGAGTGAGTGAAAGGCGTGGCAAGAGAGCGAGTTCGACTCGCGAACGATCAGCAAGTGACGGACCGATCCTTTTGCGCCAGTACTCTTGCGAGACTGGTACTTGGCGGCTCACGAGCAAGATATAGACGTTGGTTGCCCCCTCGCTCTTTTTTGAAGGCCCTTTCTATTCTCTTTCGTCTATGGTTCCTCCATAAGCAGACTGAACGCCTAGCTTCGCAGAGCAGCTCTCTCCCCAGCCCACAGCATTGTGTGGAATCTGGATCCTTTCATCTTTCACCATTTATTTTAGATAGAAAGGTCTTCTGCCTCTATTGGATGTTGTCATAACCTACGCCCTTCTACTAGTATACTACTATGGAGAGACTAAGCTCTATTTCAGAGATTGGACTCTCTTACTTAGTCCCTACTAGTAAGAAGCTGTTCCCGAGCTTCCCTTTTGGGCTAAAAAGTCCCTTGAGCCGTGGAATCCCTTTTTCTTGATTTAGGGGCGCATTGATTAGGTTACGTGGTTCGAGCAATCTGCAGGAAGTTTCGTTAGTCTTTTACCATTTTAAAGTAAGACGGATAGGGCTTGACTAGGAAGGAAGCAAAGCAAGTCCCTCCATACCAGCTAGCAGTCTCGTTTAGGGAGTCCCCTTCTTGACTGAGTAGGATTCCCGGGTGCCTATGCGATTCTTAAGGCAGGGTGCTACTGTACCAGTAGTGGAGTGGCTTGAATCAAATCGTTTGTCTCGAGAGGGTGTAGCGATAACCAAAGCTGACTGTACTATAAACTCAAGATGCTGTATAGGCAACTGGCCTTAGAGTAGTGTATCGAACTACAGGACAGGAGCGACCCATAATCATTGACGAAGAGGAAGGCTTGGAAAGGGATCAAACATATGGAGGAGAAGCTTTCACAAAGGCCAATAGCCGGTAGCTGATGTCACTAGCCTGAACTTCTTTATCTACTTGAAAGCTGATGGGAGTACGGCTTTCTTCAAGGAAATGTCCCTATGATATTCTATTAGTAAAGAGCCTTTGGATTCGCCCTTTTCCGTAAGCCTAGAAGCAAGGTGCAATCAAGCCCTTTGAATTATATCCATTGAAGAAGACAGGCTTCAAGACTGAAACCTGCCCCTTTCTTATTATTAGTAAGATAGGGTTCCAAACTTCGCCCTTCTATAAAAAGTACAGACCCACGCCTAGGGATATACGAGCGCCATTCTTCAGATGGATCGCTGTTCGATAGTTATTGTAGCCGGGATAAGCAGGCACGAACTTCCGTATAGCGCCCTAGTTTTTTAGTACAAGTAGCTAAGGGGGCTAGGAGGTACGACTTGCGTCAAACTTGTGAAAAAAGAATACTTGCTGCGCACCTGCTGAACAAGGCTCCTGGAAAGTCAAACGGAGATTACCAGTTCCGGGGGGACCAACCTTTTTTAGGGGGGGTCTAACATAGCGGAAGGCCACGGCTTTTGTGAGTGTTCCGCACAATACTGTATGCCACCAGCCTAAATGAGGCGCACAAGAGCCACTGGCACGAGATAGATTTCATGCCAGCCTGGAAGTGATTCGCTAAGTCGGGTTTTCCAGCGGCCACCTATTGTAGAATCGTCGATAACCCGGCTGCCACTATCATGTGTGTAAAGACTGACTGTATAGGTATACTGGAAACCGTTTGGCAAGTCAAGGGACCCTTGAAATCCGCTCCAACGCTATAACGTTCCGGAATCATGCAGAAAAGACACTAACCGTCCTCCAATTACTATTAATTAATTTGACCTTCAAGGAACGAACGAGTAGAGTACAAAAACGAAAGATCCGAGTAAGCCCTGAGCTAGGGATATTTAATAAAGGCCGTAGCAAGGAGACTTTAACAGACCAGTTAGAGTAAAGCCTCCACTTTCATAGAAGAGCTTCCGTAGGATAAAACAGCAATCCCAAGACTAGCTTTCCCGGACAATGTATATTGTGAAATGGTGGCGCTATAACAAATCCAGAGTACCAACACTTGCGGTTGCCGCACAAAGCTGGTCACCTTAACCAGATTTACCCATTTATGGAGATTCAGGATCTGAAGCTCAAATTAAAGCCATGACAGAAGTCGCCCTTCTTACAACTGCAATTGGGGCTTCTTTTAAGCCAGCCCACCAAAGAATTCCACCTCGACTCCCCTCTACCAGAGAATCCATGAATTCCGGGCACCTGCAGTAGCAGCAGGGATGGGAAAGACAAATAACCAGCCAACCATGTATGCCAACACTTCGTTCCTCTCATCTTCCTTATGGAATGGGCTCCTACAACGAATTAACGAGATCTAGAGTCTTGGATGAATCCTCTTGAAAGGGGGTCGACCAACCCTAGAAGACTCGATGGCTTAACAGCCCAGTAACCTGATTCAGAGAGATAACCCGGTCTTTAGAAGTAGGGCGATGTCTTATCTGGTCCTGTTCGTGTTAGAGTGCTCTTATCCTATCAAGCTTGGTTTCAATGGCTCCCGTGGATCGCTCTTTCTATCGGGAATGCCCCTATTAGTAAGCTTATGGGTTGCTATTACGCTTCCCTTTCCCTTGTGTCATGATGGTTTACGGGCGAATGACTCTTCCTTCACGAGCTCTGACACCAAACATTCAAGTTCATAGAAGGAAGGCTCTTCTTTTACTCATTCTTATGTTGTGTTGACTTTCGAAGGTAAGTTGGAGAAAGAAAGGGAGATGACGGAGACGAATGTGAGGCTTAGACCATAAGCTAAGTCGAGTGCGCCTGGAATGACAAGTTCAAAAGCCAGGTTCAGTCGACCGATCAACTAAGGCCTTGGATGTTGGGAAGCCCCACCGGTTAAGTTAACGAACGTATAGATAGATGATATATCTAATTTTTCAACTATGAATAGATCGATATGACTTAGGGGGAGGGTGAATAGCTGACAAGTGTGCTTTTTTGTTTGCCCGCCCGGGGATCCTGCTCCTGATCCAGTGCTGGTTCCTGGTGAATCAAGATTCCCGGGGGGAGCTCAGACTGAACATCCGCTTGTCCTCCAGTTTCAGTTCTTCCTTATGTAGGTTATGAATTCAAGGCAGAGGGGTTGCCCTATAGGATGCCTATCAAAGTGAATCACACTGAACTTCCACGTCATTTTTTAGATAAGGCAAGCATTAGAGGTTTTGAAAGGGGAGGACGAGACTCTTTGATCTCGGTTGCCCCGTAGATATCAGTGAATATCGTACAACCGCCGCCATTCAAGATAAACGACTCGGCTTACTTTAGAGCTATTAACAAGCAACGGCTTTCGCGGGGCAACCCAACTGCAAGACCAGGGGCTACTGAAAGGAATATACTCTCTCTTCTTGAGCTTCCGATTGAGATAGCGAGATTGATTCATTGAAAGTCCCTAGCGCAGGGGGGACCTATCCTATGTTGACTTTTCATTCAAATCCGCTTCCTGATGACTAGAGAAGACTTTGATCCTGGCAAAGAAGTAGAAAATCTAGTAAGAGATGCTGACAGCAATTCTTTTCAGCGCTTTTTCTGTTTTTTTTAGATCAAATATACACGGTATAAATGAAAATCTTTCACGACCATTTAGTGAATCTGTCTTAACACGAATCCCATTCAATGGTAGGGGAGAGAATCCTTTCAATATACAAACAATATAATTGAATGAAAAAGGAAATATTCTGTATTATTAGCATTAGCAGGCGCATCAATCGAGACAGAGTCTTCATAAGGCTCCCTCGCAGCTTCGTATTGATAGGGCCCATTTTGCATAATCCGAAAGGTCTTCCTTAGTCCCCTACTAGATAGCCTCAGAACTTGAGATCTTGGAAATGGAAGGTGGCATTCAAAGAAGTTTCAAAGGTTTTTTTCGTTAGAGAAACTTGGTTATTGAATGAATAAAATTCCCACGATCAGCTTGACCTTACCAACATGGTAAGGAGGAGGACATTCTTTTGGAGTGGGCTGCTCGGGTATGACTGGAAAAGATAGACTGTCTGGGGAGCAGGGCGCTGGTCCAGATCTATTAGCACTCTCTCTTTTATTCTTCCCATTTCGGCGGCTTCCGATTTCTCTCCTCTTCTTCTTTCTTATTGTTGGGATGGGTCCCTCTTTGCCTGAGAACTTTCAGGACAGGAAATTGGCATTAAGTTTTTTTTTGAGTTGAACTGTTGACACGGTTCTAGCTAAAGAGCGAGTTCCTAAATAGATTCCCAGGGAGTGCAGAAACAACTTTCTTTCCCGGAGCGGCCACTTTTTTTTTCTAGAAGTAAGAGTTTTGCTGGATTTTGAGGCGGACCTTTGGAGGTGACAGCCTTGGGATTGACGGGGATCTTCTTTTCGAATCTTTTCGATTTGAGTTCTTGCAGTAGCCACTTCGGCTTTGGACAAACCGACTTTAGAGGTTGTTGATCCTGATGAAGTAATTGATCCAGCCTTAAAAAGCGTAAAAGCCTTCATGGGAGCTTTCTTAACAGCCAGTGAAGTACCAAGTGGGTGACTTAGTGCTTGTGAAGCTCCTTCCACAACAGTTCAAGTCATGAAGGAAGGTGCATAAGAGGTTGGTGCGGAAGTACGAAGGCCCATTCAAGATCACTAAGAGGATTGTCAAGGTTTCCTATCAATGGGAGCTGCCCTCCTGACTCAAAATACACTCCGTCTTCCATGCAAGCTGCTTGAAGCCCTATCATGAAGACATGGAGGACCCTAGCAGAGGGCTATCAAATCGAGCGCCTACTGCTGTTGTTGATTCCTTTTACAAAGAGGCGGAGTACATTATTGCGGACCGGACAGTGCGACGTCATGGCGTGCCTCCTTACACCGAGTATTTGGTCAAGTGGAAGCCCTTGAATCAATCAATGCAAAATGTATGGCATTTCAATCACAAAAGATTCAATCCAGTCGCAGTTCCCCCCTCTTTTTCCCCTTCCACGATCATTAGTTCAGTACCAACCCGTTTAAACCTGACCGCTTCTATTGCCGAAGCCTGTTAGGCTTCCCCTTTGACTGCCCTTACTAGTAAAGGGGGAGTCAATTCTTTTTTATCTCATCCGAGAAAAGGCTTCTTTCGGGAGTATTGTAACTAGTGGGGAACGAGAAGGAAGGGCGAGTACAACAAAAGCCAAGGAGCCTAGCGAAGAAGAGATCTTTTCCAACACAGCTGATATGCGACATGTCTATCTTTCTTCCTAAGAGTTGAAATGGGACGGTTAGTCTTAGTGGTATGGTAAGTCCCTTACCCCATTCCTTTGCCTGGATTGGCTTATGTTGAAGGATCTTTTCTATAGCTTCGAGCTGGTCTAAGCCTGGATTGAGAGTTAGATTCTATCCCGCTGGGGAAAGGTGTTGGTTGTTTTTTCCTGCTCTGAAGAGAACCTGTATCGAGGAAGTTCCAACCAACAATGCTAATTCTTTCCGTACTATTACTAAACTTTAAGTGAGTGAGGAGTAGAAGGAAAGAAACCTATGTTTCCAAGCGAACTTTCCTTATTGAATTTAGTGTTTTCGTACGATAAAGAGCTTACCTTCCGCAACTGCAATAACTAGACTTCCTTTTGACTGGCTATCTTCACTAGAGGAGTGGCCTGAGCCTTTTAACGAGACTTTTCTTGAGGAATGGTTACCCAGGCGTATAGGTTGGGAATGAAGCTTATCAATCTAGATCAAAGAACTAAGACTTTTCAAAGGTTCCTAGTAAACTTAACGTTAAAGAAAGCTTAGCTTATTCTCCCACTCTGGTTTTAACCGATGCATTAGCTTTTCTTTTACAAGATGTACTGGATGTCCCTTTCTTAAAAAAAAAAGGAGATGCATTCCATTACGGATATTCTTCAAGTCATAGCTTTAGGTGCTCCTACCTTAGATTAGACGTACATGGATGATACACTCGATACAGCCAGCGTATAGGGATAGGGAGAGGTCAAATAAAAAGGCATAGCATTCATGGGGACTGCTTTCTTTACACGGGTGGCATGGAAATAAAGAGAAAAGACCTTCGAATAGGCGGTCCTCTCTACATACAGTCAAAAAGTACGGACGGGAAAGGGGAATAAGTAAAATATCTTCCTTATTCCCTGGTTAGCTTTTAGCAGTAGTGAAAGGAAATTGTTAGCTGACAGGGAGGATATAAAATAGATAGTTTAGAGGTAGTTTAAAGCATAAAGTAGAAAGCCGCCCTATTTAGGTTGTTGGAATTGAAGGAGGAAGGAAGGGCAAATCCATTACGTCAGTCAAAAAAAGAAGCTTTCTGACTGATGAACACCAACCGGTCTACCAGGAGCAAAGAGCTCACCTAACCTAGAGAATTCACTCCCTGGATGTAAGTCCAGTCAGTCAGTAGCGGTAGAATAGTCCGATTTCCTAGCGAAGGAAGCCCTCTCGGAAAGCCCCCTTCCAATGGCCCTAAGCGCTCAAATCAACCCTTGGAATGTCACTGAACGAAAGTCTTAGAGCAGTAATAAGGAACACAACAAACCCAACAACAAAATCGGCTAGGCTAAGTTTGAAAGTTGCGACTTTCGATACGCTTTCCCGTGGGTGTAAAAGAGCCTAGAATCCCTGTAGATAGAGATCCGCTTCCTTAGATGGTCCGGCGTACAGCCCTACATTTCTCAACTCACAACAAGACCTCTGAGAAAAAAAAATAAATAAAGGCGTCGAAGCGAGCTTAGCAACCCTAAGCGAAGTCTTCCTCTTTTATTATATATCGAATTCAGCTGGATGATTGATTACTTAACCAGCCTGATAGATCGAATGCTTTCATCTTTTCGAGGGTCGACTTTCATATACGCGAGAAGGTGTCAGAAGCACCCGTGCGGGACCGGATAACCCGATGGCGTGGAAGGCTAGCGAGCACAATTATAAAAGAGGTTGGTCTCCTGAGGCCGACTCGTAGCCCCACTGATGCCCCGTTTTCGGGGGGCTCCGCGAAAGCCCGAAAAAGACAGTCCGGTAGGAGACGATCTCCGATGCTATTTACCGTGAAATCGGGCTTACTTCCTTTCCAGATCTGACCCTGCCCTTCCAAAAGAGCAATCCGCAGTCACATCTGTTGGATCAACCTCCGACTTGAAAGAATGTTCAGGCGTGCCTGCCTGTTTGTCGCACTACTCTATGGTCTGTCTCTATTGACATAGACAGGTGTAGTGTTCTGAGCTCGTGACATCCGCTCGAAGTGGTCTTTTTGCGATAAGTTCTTTGTCTCTTTACTCCGGGTTTACCCGAAGAGTGTAAAATCGCAGCGCCTAGCCTAAGAACTACTTTTAGTGCCCGAAACAACAATCAGCCCCCTTTAGGGCGAAATCCTGTTCCCTTAGGTTATTCGATTGGAGTTTCTCGATCAGAATGATGCTTAAAAGCGTTTTGTCTTAGTTTCGAAGTTTGACTTTCTTTCCGTTGTTGGGTATGAGCACCTGGTCAACATTGTGAACGAATAATCCGAACAATATATGTCCCCTAGCTCTGGAGAGACCACGAGGGAAAGAAATTGATTTTCATCAGTATCCAGGGCGGAGGGTCTTTTAGGTGAAAGGTGAATCGGCCCAGAACTCTTTCTATTTTGGTTGCTTTTGGCGGATTGCTTACTACTAGGTTGGATTTCAAAGCAGCAGCCCTCCTACGAAGTATAAGGCACTCGTTCTTGTCAATGGTCACAGCTCGTGCAGTAAGTATAAAAGCGTGGTTTGGCAGGAAGTGCAGTAGGTGAAGAAGTCCCAGCACAAGAGGTAGCAGCACACACAGTGTCATTGTTGGGCAAAGCAGGACTAAAGGCATGCTTGCCTGTCTCTTCAGACATAAGTTGTTCTGATAAGACGGAGTTCAAGGAAGAGGATTGCGATACAAAATATAGGAGCGAACATTCTCAAAATCATCACGACACGGGGGCATGAGAAAGTGAAAAAGTCTGGTCTCTTCACGGTACAACTAATACTGTTCAGCAAGCACAAAGCGGGTGCCATTCTGGTTCTATCAGCTTCTTAGCTGCGCGGAAAGTCAGAATAGTCTCGAACCTAGAAGCCCGCGGAAGCAAAGCACTAACGGAAACCCAACAAGCAACGGATGGAGCGCGCTAGCCCGAACGCCTAAAGCGTTAGCGCATACGTTTTCTTGCTGGGAATGGCTGCTGCGAGCCTGATCTCATTAGAAAACGAAGCACTTTATTTAGCTTTAGTCGGCTTCATTAAGGTAAGGGTTATCCTATTATCTGCCCTTCCAATGGTTCTATCCCTACTAGAGTGACTGTATGTAGTCAAGAGGAACTTTCGTGCGCTCTCCGCTCAATAACAAAAAAAACTCACTGCAGAACCAAAACAGCAAACCTGCTTCAACAGGGATGCGCGCGCTAGCTGAGAAGGGGATGAAAGTGTAACTATAGTCTTTATTTTTCTATCTTCTAGTAAGAGAAAGAGCAAGTGCACCATAAGAAAACCTGATATAACAAATGGGAAGAGATGGCTAACTATTGATCACTTCACTTT